GGCAAGAAAGTTCTATGGAAAAACGGTGGTTTGGTTCGCTCTTGTTTAGCGGGGAGTTAGAATATGGGCGTAAGCTAAATAAATCAATGGCCGGTTTTGGTTCTTTTGAAAATATTGAAAATACCGGTGTAAGTGAAGATCCAATTATAGATGATATGTATAAAGACGTGTCTAATTGTAGTGACAAGTCTAATTACAGTAATGTTGATCATTTAGTCGGGGGCGGATCCAGTCGGAATTTAATATCGGATGAGACTTTTTTCGTTATGGATACTAATAAGGACGGTTATTCCATATATTTTGATATTGAAAATAAAAATTTTGAGATTGACACCGACCATTCTTTTCTAAGTGAGCTAAAAAGTTCGTTTTATAGTTATCAGACTTCGAGTTATATGAATAATGCAACTAAAAGTGACGATAATCGCGACGACCGTTACGTATATGATTCTAATTATAGTTGGACTAATCACATTACTAGTTGCATTGACAGTTATCTTCGATCTCAAATTTGTATTGATAGTTATATTTTAAGCAATAGTGACAATTACAGCGATAGTTACATTTATAGTTACATTTGTGGCGAAAGCAGAAATAGTAGTAAAAGCGGGAGTTCCAGTATCAAAACTAGTAAGGATGGTACTGATTTAACTATAAAATCTAATAATTTAAATGTAACTCAAAAATATAGGCATTTGTGGATTCAATGTGAAAATTGTTATGGATTAAATTATAAGAAATTTTTAAAATCCAAAATGAATATTTGTGAACAGTGTGGATGTCATTTGAAAATGAGTAGTTTCGATAGAATCGAACTTTCGATTGATCCGGGTACTTGGGATCCTATGAATGAAGACATGGTCTCTCTGGATCCCATTGAATTTCATTCGGAAGAGGAACCTTATAAAGATCGTATTGATTCTTATCAAAAAAATACGGGATTAACCGAGGCTGTTCAAACAGGCACAGGTCAATTAAATGGCATTCCCGTAGCAATTGGTGTTATGGATTTTCAGTTTATGGGGGGTAGTATGGGATCTGTAGTAGGTGAAAAAATCACACGTTTAGCTGAGTATGCTACCAATAAACTTTTACCTCTTATTCTAGTGTGTGCTTCCGGAGGAGCCCGCATGCAAGAAGGAAGTTTGAGCTTAATGCAAATGGCTAAAATATCTTCCGCTTTATATGATTATCAATCAAATAAAAAGTTATTTTATGTCGCAGTCCTTACATCCCCTACCACGGGCGGGGTGACGGCTAGTTTTGGTATGTTGGGAGATATCATTATTGCTGAACCCAACGCTTACATTGCATTTGCAGGTAAAAGAGTAATTGAACAAACATTGAATAAGACAGTACCCGAGGATTCACAAGTGGCTGAATATTTATTCCATAAGGGCTTATTCGATCCAATCGTACCACGTAATCCTTTAAAGGACGTTCTGAGTGAATTATTTCGACTACACGCTTTCTTTCCTTTGGATCAAACTTCGATTAAATAGAGCTGTAGAGTACAGTCTTAATTTAAATTTTTTTTTTTAATTTACTAAACTAAAAAGGAATGAATTAAAGGAATAAATTTTTTGAAATGAAAATTCTTAACTTATAAGACAAGAGCACGAAAATAACCAATAATATTAATAATCAAAGGGTGGATTATCATACATATATTTCGTGTAGAAACGTGTAGAAAGGTGAATAAAACAAGTTCGTTTATTTACATATTTTTTAGTTACATATGTTTTATTGAATTTTTTTAATAAGTATTTATTAAAAAAATTCAATAAAACATATACTTATATATTCCTTATTTCGGTATATACTCACTTAGGTATACTTAATTAGAATTTATAATATTAGTATAATATAATTATTATATATATATAATATATAAATGGAATTATTATATATGAATTTTTAAATATCTTTTTAACAAACAATATTTAACAATATTAAGGTTAAACTAAAAATATTAATATAAAACAATTAATATAAAACAATAAATAAAAATAACAGGTACAAATATTAAATCGAGGTACCCACTCAATGATAACTCTCAACAACTTTCCCTCCATTTTTGTGCCCTTAGTGGGCTTAGTATTTCCGGCAATTGCAATGGTTTCTTTATCTCTTTATGTTCAAAAAAACAAGATTTTTTAGATACTATAAGGTATAACTCTTATCTTTTTTTTTTTCAAAGCTCACTTTGATCATAACATTCCTATCTATTTAGTAGAATAGGGTATAACATGTGACTTCTTTCGAGCATAAGCTCTTATGTATGCGTAAACATGATATAGGGGTAAATTAAATGGATTATAACAATTTTCAAGCGGATCCGTAGCGAGAAGAATTTAGGAAATGTAAAGTCAATATAGCTATATGTGGATATCTACAGGAAATCGTATCAAAGAAATGTTATTGTTTTAGTTTGGATCTAAGCAATTCGATGAATTTTTCTAAAATAAAAGGTTCACATTATAGTAATGCTGGTTGATGAGAGTTACTTCGGAAACAAAAAAAGTAAAATAAAATTTATTTTTGTTATTCTTCCAATTCTAATAAAAGGCAACTAGGTCTAGTGATAGTATGAGTTGGCGATCAGAACGTATATGGATAGAACTTATAGCGGGATCTCGAAAAATAAGTAATTTCGGTTGGGCCCTCATTCTTTTTTTAGGTTCATTAGGATTTGTATTGGTTGGAACCTCCAGTTATTTTGGTAAAAATTTTATATCTTTACTTCCTTCTCAGCAAATAAATTTTTTTCCGCAGGGGATCGTGATGTCTTTCTATGGGATCGCGGGTCTCTTTATTAGCTCTTACTTGTGGTGCACAATTTTGTGGAATGTAGGTAGTGGTTATGATCGATTCGATATAAAAGAGGGCATGGTGTGTATTTTTCGTTGGGGATTTCCTGGAAAAAACCGTCGCATATTCCTGCGATTCCTTATGAAAGATATTCAGTCCATCAGAATAGAAAATAAAGAGGGTCTTTTTGCTCGTCGGGTCCTTTATATGGAAATTAGAGGTCAAGGGGCCGTTCCTTTGACGCGTACTGATGAGAATTTGACTCCACAAGAAATTGAGCAAAAAGCTGCTGAATTAGCCTATTTCTTGCGTGTACCAATTGAAGTATTTTGAAAAAAGTAACTGAAAACGGAACCCTTTGCAAAAGGGAAAAAACTCAAGAACCCTCTTTTTTTTTTTTTTCTATACCATAACTTAATGTAACGGAAGTTTGTTCTCAATGCCTAGTCGAGTCAAAGTAAACGTATACGAAGGAACCCTAAAACGAAAATTTTTGTGTCTCTCATTTTTTTTTTTGAAATATTTTATATTTTATTTAATAGAACGGTAGTTCTTTCATCTCCAAATCTAACTAATATTCATTTTTAATTTGAAGTGGGTTCTTTTTTATTCTATTTCTGGATTCTTTCTAGATTCAAGGACTAACCCAACCACTCTACTACACCGAAAATAAAAACCTCGAAATAAATGAATGGGCTCGATGACTTGGGATATAACTTATGCTTGATAGAAATATTAGTATCATATAAAGTCAACGCATCAGGTGAGTTCATTAAAACTTCCAAAATTCACAGACGAAAAAATGGCAAAAAAGAAAGTATTAATTTCCCTTCTATATCTTGCATTTCTAGTATTTTTGCCTTGGTGGATCTCCCTCTCATTTAAAAAAAGTCTGGAATCTTGGATTACTAATTGGTGGGATATTAGGCAATCCGAAATTTTTTTGAATGATATTCAAGAAAAGGGTATTATAAAAAAATTCATAGACTTAGAGGAACTCCTTCGTTTGGAGGAAATGATAAAGGAATACCCAGAAACACATTTACAAAAGCTTCGCGTCGAAATCTACAAAGAAACGACCCAATTGATCAAGATGCACAATGAGGATCGTATACATACAATTTTACACTTCTCGACAAATATAATCTGTTTCGTTATTCTAAGTGGTTATTCTATTCTAGGTAATGAAGAACTTGTTATTCTTAATTCTTGGGTTCAAGAATTCCTATATAACTTAAGCGACACAATAAAAGCTTTTTCTATTCTTTTATTAACTGATTTATGTATAGGATTCCATTCGCCCCACGGTTGGGAATTAATGATTGGCTCTGTCTACAAAGATTTTGGATTTTCTCATAATGATCAAATTATATCCGGTCTTGTTTCTACCTTTCCAGTCATTTTAGATACAATTTTTAAATATTGGATCTTTCGTTATTTAAATCGTGTATCTCCTTCACTTGTGGTGATTTATCATTCAATGAATGACTGAAAATTATCGAACCGCCCAAGTATAATATTTGTTAATTTGTCCATAAGCAAAACACTTAAAATTGTACCTATTCTTTCTACCCAGTAAAGGGGTTTCTCCAATATTTCAGAAAAATTATTTCAGTAACTATCAAAATTATAGATAGGGAACTCGACTAGCGACCTACCTAATTTTATTGTAGAAAATTTCGGGATCAATGATTGGACCATGCAAACTAAAAAAACCTTTTCGTCGATAAAGAAAGAGATTACTCGATCCATTTCCCTATCGCTCATCATATATATAATAACTCAGGCACCCATTGCAAATGCCTATCCCGTTTTTGCACAGCAGGGTTATGAAAATCCACGAGAAGCAACGGGCCGTATTGTATGTGCCAATTGCCATTTAGCTAATAAACCCGTGGATATCGAAGTTCCACAAGCAGTACTTCCGGATACTGTATTTGAAGCAGTTGTTCGAATTCCCTATGATCTGCAAGTGAAACAAGTTCTTGCTAATGGTAAAAAAGGAGCTTTAAATGTTGGGGCTGTTCTTATTTTACCCGAGGGATTTGAACTAGCCCCGCCCGACCGTATTTCGCCCGAGATTAAAGAAAAGATAGGAAATCTGTCTTTTCAAAGTTACCGCCCTACTAAAAAAAATATTCTTGTGATAGGTCCTGTTCCTGGTCAGAAATATAGCGAAATCACCTTTC